TATTTTATATATATCAATAAAATTTATATCAATAAAATATAAATCGATTTTTGTCGTTATAAAAGACACTCTTTTATAGTAACAATAATAAATTTAGTATGATATAAATAGAACAAAAGAGGAAATAGCAAAGAAACAAAAAGGTTATACAAGGCTATATACAAATCATCCACATTTTTTTTATTTCATTAATTGAATTTTATTTGTTGATTAGGGCGAAGTTCCGTAAAAACCCCCTCCCTTTTTGAAATATCATGAACAGTTCCTGTAGGTTGAGCACCTTTTTCAAGGAAATATAGAATAGCAGGAACATTTAAATAGATTTGATTCTTTATCGGGTCATAAAAACCCACTTTACGAAGATCTCTTCCCTCTCGTCGGGATCGAACATCAATTGCAACGATTCGATAAATGGCTCATTGGGATAGATGAACAATACTCCCCCCCCCCTAGAAACGTATAAGAAGTTTTCTCCTCGTACGGCTCGAGAAAATTCTAAATTATGTCTATGTATAGAATCATAATAACAAATAGATCCATAAAATCATCAAATTCATTATATTATTGATTTTAGTTTAAATACTTTTTCTTAGTCTTCCCCCCCCCCCCAAAAAAAAAAAATTATTTGTATCCTCATAACTCAAGTTGAATAACTCTCAAATAACTCAAAAGAAACCTTTTAGGTATTAAATTTATTGAGTGGTCTCTAACCCTTTTTGTCTGTCTCCTTTAGAATCTATTTTGATTCTTAAATATGATCTGGTTGTTGAGACAATTGAAAACGGTATTTCCTTGTTCCAGGATCTTTATCTTTGCCTTGAATCATTGGGTTTAGACATTACTTCGGTGATCTTTAAATCGTTTCAAAACGGCAGCAACATACCATTTTTTGTGATTTCTTTCTATCAAAGAATCGTATGAATGGTTGATTCCTACGTAATACACTTTACTTTTGATTTGATTTGATCAAAAGAGTTTTACCAATTCCAACAAAATTAACTTTTAAATTTTATCGAATTGGATCCTTTAGATTTATATATCTAAAATATACTTACGAAGTTGTTCCAATTTATTGATCGATACTAACCTTAGATTCTTGCCCTTGAGAAATTAATCAATACGTTCTACTCGAGCTCCATCGTGTACTATTTACATGGCAACACTCTCAAAAATGAGGGTTCCAGTGGAACAGAACAAATGATGTCGAGCCAAGAGCACTTTCGTTCCTATATAATATAAAAAAGTGGTGGATGTAAGAATCCACAGCTGATCATGTCCTTCAAGTCGCACGTTGCTTTCTGCCACATCGTTTTAAACGAAGTTTTACCATAACATTCCTTCAGTTTGGAACCAGTATGTAATTGATTCAATTATGAAATCGTGAATAATCATCGGTTCGGTCGGTACATAATAATCTATACTTTTTTCTTCTATATGAAGAATGGATAATGTATGACGAAGTCTCAACAAGAATTCAATCAATTTAACCCCATTGTTTATAATTTTTTTTTAATTATAACTAACATAACATGAATAAATAAACACGAATAAACAAGTTATTTTGAATCTCTATCTTCAAGTAACGTGATAGGATAAATTCAACAATTTAACACTTCTTAGAGTACCAAGAACTCATAAGAAATCATTAAAAAGATTTAATTGATTGAATAGTTTCCTACCCTATATCATTATTTGCATAAGGTTTTACAGTAAGTACCATTCGCTTTTTATCATCATTAAGAGAAAGATAAATCCATATTGGATTAAACCATCAATGATTAATAAAAAAAAAAGACTGATGTAAGGAAAGATTGAAGATTTAGGTTGTTATTTTTTCGTATTTCATATTGTAAAATCAGTAATATTTAACAAATCAAAATTTCGTTTCATATGCGTGTTATTTGAACTCGATTAAATTTGTGAAAAAGATATGATTAATAATAAAAAAAAAAAAAGAAATAAGAATCACATTCTATAACAATATTATACTCTTAAACGGAAGACTGGTCGAAAAGATAATCTTTATTTTGATATATTTTATTATGATATAGATTATGATATAGATATATATTTTATTTTTTATTATAGATTAATAAAATGATCGTGGGTCAGGTATGTTCTGGGACGGAAGGATTCGAACCTCCGAATAGCGGGACCAAAACCCGTTGCCTTACCACTTGGCCACGCCCCATTTCTAGTCGACACTAATAAACACTAATATTGGTACTGGTTGTTCGTCAACTCAAGTCTAAATATCTATTATCTATAAAATAGATTACTAGAATTTTTATACATGTAGACGTAGAATTAAACAGAATTTATTGATCATTACATATAATTCAATTAAGATATTGTATGAAAGTATGGTTTATTCTATTCTCTTTTGATTTGAGAATTGAAGGATTTTTGATTGGGTGAGTTCAAATCAAAGAAAGTTTTTTGGTCTATCTTATTTTCTTTTTATTCATTTTTCTTTTCTATGAATAATAACATATTTATAATAATAAAATAATAAAAAACTCAATTTATTAATAACTCAATCAAAATAAATAAAATACAATTATCCTCAAGAACAAAATGTTTGTTATGCTTAATATATTTAGTTTGATCTGTATCTGTCTTAATTCTGCTCTTTATTCAAGTAGTTTTTTCGTCGCCAAATTGCCCGAGGCCTACGCTTTTTTAAATCCAATCGTAGATTTTATGCCAGTAATACCCCTGTTTTTTTTTCTCTTAGCCTTTGTTTGGCAAGCTGCTGTAAGTTTTCGATGATATCTTTAATTTAATAATGTCTAGACAAATTCATGATTTATTGAAAAAAAAAAAATTCAAAGAAAAGAATTGATAAGATCAGATAAGTCTTACACCCTCAATTCAAATATTGAAATTCTTGTACAACCGCGAAAAATCTGGATCACCCCACTTTATTTCTTGGTGTCAAAATAAAAAATCAAAATAGTAGGGTATGCGGTATAAAAACGGAGAATCTATTCTCTTTTTTACTAAAAAAAATCTTGGAGATTATGTAATGCTTACTCTCAAACTATTTGTTTACACGGTAGTGATATTCTTTGTTTCTCTCTTTATTTTCGGATTCCTGTCTAATGATCCAGGACGTAATCCTGGACGTGAAGAATAAAAGATAAGATTTTTGTTTTCCTTGCTTGATTTTAAAATGTTCTTAGTAGGATTTTATCTATTACACATTTTTAACTATTAAAAATAAAAAGAGCTCGCGAAAAATTCGAAAGAAAATACCAAGTCATCAACAAAAACGGAAAGAGAGGGATTCGAACCCTCGGTACGAAAAACTCGTACAACGGATTAGCAATCCGACGCTTTAGTCCACTCAGCCATCTCTCCTCCCAATTGAAAAAGGATAATACTATGTTACATTATAAAAAATAAGGATTGAAAGAGCCCTTCATAATATTTTTTTTTCATCCGAGAGTGCTTTTTAGTTCCACGGCCCGGCTAAGTACTGACCAGGCCGGGCCCGCCATTTATTGTTCCAACGAATCATAAATAATTTTTTTTTATTTGAAAACTAAAATACTTGCTTGTTATTACGATTGGAAACATAAAAACTCTTTTGATTTCTATGATATAGAATCAAATGATATCGAATCAAAGTGTCGTTTCTTATCTTAATTCTTAATTTTTTATATTTATTCTTTATTTTCTTTATTCCTTTTATTTTAGTAAAGTAAATAAATAACAAAAAGGGAGCTGTGGATTCTTGCACAATACATTTTCATGTATGTTATGGCTTAAGTAGTTTTGTCGAGACGTCTAGGTCAAAAACCTCCGGCAAAAAAACACTTGTTATTTAGTTTTAGTTATTGAAATTTAATGAATTCTCTTTTCCGAATCTCATTGGGTTCTCTGATACAACACGTAAACGCTCTAATTTTCATGATTATTTTATGATCCTATCCTTTCTTTTTACTCTTTTCACTTTTTATTACGACCCATTTTCTTGTTCGACAAAAGGTTCATTTATATACAATAATCGGATTGTAGCGGGTATAGTTTAGTGGTAAAAGTGTGATTCGTTCTATAATCCTTTATATAGTTAAGGGGTCTTTCGGTTTGATTAATATTTCATTCCGACCAAAAACTTTATTTCTTAAAAGGATTTAATCCTTTACCTCTCAATGAAAAATTCGAGGAAGAATATACATTCTCGTGATTTGTATCCAAGAATCAATTAAAAATTGAAAAATTGGATTATGAGATTACGAAACATAATTTTTTTTTTTTATTAGATCAATACTTCTAATTGAATAAGTATGAGTAAAGGATCCATGGATAAAGATAGAAAGTGGCTTTCTAATCGTAACTAAATCTTTAATTTGGAATTTGTATTACGGAAATTGAAGCAAAATGGCTATTAAACAATGACTTTGGTTTACTAGAGACATCGACAAATTTTTTTAGCTCGGTAGAAACAAAATGCTTTTCCTAAGGATTCTCTCACATAGAAATAGAGAACGAAGTAACTAGAAAGGTTGTTATAATAGAATCCCCCTCTTTTCTATAGGGATCGTCTAGAAAGCGGGTTGTTCTGAATACATTCAGACAGAAAAGCTGACATAGATGTTATGGGTGGAATTTTATTTTTCGTTCATGTCTTAATATAGGAATTTATACATCTTCCATAAAGGAGCCGAATGAAACCAAAGTTTCACGTTCAGTTTTGAATTAGAGACGTTAAAAATGATGAATCAACGTCGACTATAACCCCTAGCCTTCCAAGCTAACGATGCGGGTTCGATTCCCGCTACCCGCTTTTACTTTATTTTTTTATTAAATTAATAAGAAATAAGAAAAAAATAATAAGAAATAAGAAAAAAATAGAATGAAATATTTTGAGATTTTTCTTATTTTATAAAAAATTTTATGAATATAATTAATGTAATGCATCATTGACTTGAATACGGAATTCCCGGAATTGGTTCAACTATTTTTCCGAACAAGAAATAGGAAAATTGGAATGA